CAGTCAGTATAGTTACTGATAGTTGGTGYCTTACTAACCACTAATGTTTTGCTTATTGCTCTAATTACGGTTTAGGCGGAAAGAACTACTCGGCGGTGAGCTATTATTGTTTAAAATTTGGGATTTCAGTACCTTAGACCTAGGATCCTCGTGAGGGAGAGGGGGGGGGGAAAGAAAAGGATGAATGGGTGGACAAATAATATTTTGGCGGGAGACAAATATTATTAAAAATTTTTTTTCAAATAAAAGAATAGTGCTTATTTGAAATTTTGGTCCTTTTGATGCATATTTATTAATATTTTTAGGTGTTGGCTAGAAATAACAAAAATACTTTAGTGATGTTGTATACAGGGGCCTGATATAGCAGAAATATTGATTAAGAGCAAAGTTAAATATAAACTGGAACAAAGTACCCCAGGACAATAACTGTCTCCCTAGCGTCTTCAGCGCTATGCTCTAAAAATGTAAGCTACTAGGGTATACATAAAGGTTTGTAAGAAGAATAAAAGCTAGGAAAAATAAGCTTAAGAAGATAAAAAAATTAAAAGACTTAATTTGGACTTTTGAGTTCTGTTTGGATAGTGCGGATACTAAGTAGAAAGTTCCTTGGCCCCCTAAAATCTCGAGTCAGCCCTGATCAACTGATTTTATTAAATTAGTTCCTAAAAGTATAGAAAATTTAGTAAGGGGTTGAGAGGATAAAGGAGCAAGAAATCATATTGTTGAAAAAAAGAATTTTTTCTTATTTATTTTTTTCTGTATAAAGTCAGTGTCTCAAAAAGAAGCTGCTAAAATCAACCCCGAGAGAAGAACAAATATTGTTAAAAATTTATGAGTACTGGGCAGGATAAAGCAAGTTGGATTGAAGCCCAAAAAGATTGTTTGAAGAAAAACTCCTGAAAAAATAGCAGTGAGGGAGAGAATGGTTGTTGATCAATTGATATAAGGATCTTTTTCTTCTCAGGAGTAAAAAGGAGTAGCTTTTAGGTTTCCTCATAGAGAGCAAAGAGATAGGCGTAGTGAGTAAGCCGCTGTTATTCCTGTTGCCAAAAAAATAAAAAAGATTATTAAGCTCCTAGTAGGGCTAGCTAAAGAAGTTTCTAGAATTAAGTCCTTTGAATAAAACCCTCTCAAAAATGGAGCACCACATAAAGACAGATTGGCAATATTTATGCAGGTAATAGTTAAGGGGGCCTGATGAAAAACTATACCCATATAGCGGAGATCCTGGTTTCTTAAGCTGTTATGAATAATTGTGCCTGCACATAAAAATAATAGAGCTTTGAAAAGAGCATGGGTATATAAATGAAACAATGAAAGAGAAACTATACCTAATCCGAGACTTATTATTATTACACCTAATTGCCTTAATGTTGACAGAGCAATTACTTTTTTTAGATCATTCTCATAATTAGCAGCAATACCGGCTATTAATAAGGTAAGAACTGAGATAAATAAAAGCAAGGGCTTAAAAAAGTCACAAGCCTCTAAAAATGGAAAAAACCGAATAATTAGAAAGACCCCAGCTGTAACTAAGGTTGAAGAGTGTACTAATGCTGAGACTGGAGTTGGTGCTGCTATGGCAGCAGGAAGCCAGGCGGAAAAGGGAATTTGAGCTCTTTTTGTTAAACCTGCTATCATAATAGCGATAGCCACCATAAGGCTTAAATGAAAGTCTCATATTAGTGTTACATATCAATGCCCTTGAAGAACTAAAATACCAATTGAAATTAGAATCATGACGTCACCAATTCGGTTAGCTAAGATAGTTAGTACTCCTGCTGCTAGAGATTTTATATTCTGATAGTAAACAACCAAAATAAAGGAAACAATTCCTAAACCGTCTCATCCAAGCAAGAGAGCAGGCAAGCTTGGGATGAAAACAAGTATGTTTATGGATAGGACAAATAATATAACTAGCCAAATAAATCGTTTTAAAAAGGGGTCGTGAGATATATATCTAGAAGAAAACAATATAACACAACCAGAAATTAGACAGACTACATTACTGAAACTTAGACTGATAGCATCAAAAATGAGAGTAAAAGTTATGCTACAAGATCTTAGAGAGAGAATTGTTCATTCAATTAAAAGTGATACTTCATTTATTACAAAATAGCAAGTAAAAGGTAATAAACAAATAGAATAAACTAGCAAAAACATTGATCTAATAGAAGAAGATTTTATTTTTAAAAACATGGTTAAGTAAGAATTAATAGTCTTATCTCCAGGACCACAAACTGGTATTTTTATAAACTAACTCAACTTTCTTTTGCTTAAACTCATATATAAACTAATTCCCTTTTAAGAATTAAAAAGTTTCCTGGTAATCAATGAAGAAATAGTAGGGTAAGACCTGGAGACTTAAAATCGGAAAAGGGATTGATGTTAAGACAGCTGTCTCCATGTTGGGTACAAGTAAATAAGTATATTCTATACATAGCGGCTAAAAAACTTATAAGCCCTAAAGAAATAATATAATATCTCGAACTGAAAATAGTACAAGGAAAAATTATAATTTCTCCTAATAAGTTAATTCTAGGTGGAGCAGCTATGTTTATAGCACAAAATAAAAACCATCATATAGAAAGAGATGGTAAGAACATTAATATTCCTTTTCTTAACAGCAGACTTCGAGAGTGAGTTTTCTCATAAGTAAAATTTGCTAAGGCAAATAATGCAGAAGAGCAAAAGGCATGTGAAACTATAAGTACCAACGCCCCTCTTCATCCTCAAGAACAATTTGACAAAACTCCTGCAAGTATTAAAGATATATGCCCAATAGAAGAATAGGCGATCAAGGCTTTTAAATCAGTCTGTCGAAAACAAATGATTCTGGTCAGCACACCTCCTCAAAGGGCAAGAGAAAAAACTAAAAAGGAGGATTGAGATCTGTAGAAATTAAAATATTGATAAACTCGAAGAATTCCATATCCTCCCAGTTTTAACAAGATTGCAGCCAGAACCATTGAACCGGCTACCGGGGCTTCTACATGAGCCTTAGGTAGTCATAAATGGACTGTAAATATAGGTAATTTAACTAAAAAAGCTATAAAAACCAATAGATAAAAAAAATTAGACGTTCATTCTAATCTTAAATTAATCATGCTTTCCCGTAAAGAAGAAAGCAATAGCATATTAGAAGAGGAAGAAGTATACAAAGAAGCTATAATTACAAGTAATAACGGCAATGAAGCTCCTACGGTGTAGATTATTATATATATGCCTGCCTGTAATCGCTCTGGCTGGTATCCTCATCCTAGAATCAAAAGAAGAGTTGGAATTAAGGATGCTTCGAAAAAAAAGTAAAAATGTATAATTCTCCTTAAACAAAAAGCAAACACTAAAATTAAATTTAGGCTTAATACTAGTCATGAAAATAACTTTTGGTTATTAACAGCAATCTTAACTCTTCTTTGTCTTGCCATTATTATCATCAAAGAAATTCAAAAAGTTAGAATTACCAAAATTCTGGATATTCTATCTATGGTTATATATGAATTTAGCCTCTCATAGGTTCATAAGGGACTAAAGAGGTGAAACAAAGAAAGTAGGCTAATAACCGCCAAGGTTCAAATTTTGAAGTACCACCCTAAATAGTTATTAGGCAAAATAAAAAGAACGATATTGGAGATAATTAAGCCTAACATTTCTGAGAAGAAAATCTATACACGTAATCATTTCCTTGCACTCGAATTATAGAAACAAGGATAGCTAATCCTAGACTGGCTTCGCAAGCACCAAGTGTAATTAAAATTAAAGATCTTTGTCCTCTAAAAGAAATGTTATTGGATAAAGCAAATATTATTATAAACAAATTTATTGTCCCAGCCTCTAAACTCAAAAGAACTCTCAACAGATGCTTATACTGAAGTGAAAGAGCCAACAAGGCTATTATAAAACCTAATATACCAGCTAATGTTAAATAAAATGTTCTCATATCTTAGCAATAATAGCTCAAGCTAGAGCGTTGGTCTTGTAAACCAAAGGTTGAATATTATATGATTCTTATTGCTATTATAATCAGTTAGGCCATTAAGCGAATCGAACACTTTATATTTGTTTTCAAGACAAATGTCCCTCCAAGGGTAAGGGCCAAATAGTGATCTAATAATCTAAAATTTTATCTCACATTAATTGAACTAGTGGTCTAAGAATAAAGTATAGAAAATAGAGCAAAGTAAAAATCTGACCAATTTGCTCATAGGGAGCTTCTACTGGGCATCTACCAATTCAGGTTAAAATGAAAAAAATGCCAACTAACGATCAAAATAAAATTTGATTAAGTGGATAAAAAGCTAAGGAACGAAACTTCCCTAAATGAGTAAAAGGAAGGATAAATAAGATAGCAACCGATCCCACCAAAGCAATAACCCCTCCTAATTTATTTGGAATGGAACGCAAAATCGCATAAGCAAATAAAAAGTATCATTCAGGCTGAATATGCACAGGTGTTACAAGTGGATTTGCGGGAATGAAGTTCTCAGGGTCTGTTAATAGTTGAGGGGAAAATAGCACAAGCAAGGCAAGAAGAAACAGCATAATTACAAAACCTACAAGATCTTTAAAGCTATAGTAAGAGTGAAAAGGAACTTTTTCCCCATCACTATTCAGTCCTAAGGGGTTATTGGATCCTGTCTCATGAAGAAAAAGTAAATGAAGTATTGTAAGTCCTGCAATAGCGAATGGAAGTAAGAAATGCAAAGCAAAGAAACGCGTTAGGGTTGCATTATCTACAGCAAATCCCCCTCATACTCACTCTACCAGTATTTTCCCAACATAAGGGACTGCAGATAATAGGTTAGTAATCACTGTTGCACCTCAAAAAGACATTTGACCTCAGGGAAGAACATACCCTAAAAATGCCGTCCCCATTGTTAAGAATAACAAAATTACTCCTACATTTCATGTATGCTGAGCTATATAGGAACCATAGTATATCCCCCGCGCAATATGAAAATAAATACAAATAAAAAATCAAGACCCTCCGTTAGCATGAATCGAACGTAAGAGCCATCCATAGCTTACGTCTCGAGTAATATGAACAACAGAACTGAAAGCCAGGTCTACATGAGCCGTGTAATGTATAGCCAAAAATAGTCCTGTAACAATTTGAATTCCTAAACAAAGACCTAGCAAGGAACCAAAATTTCATCAGATTGATAGATTAGAAGGAGCGGGCAAATCAATTAAAGCCCCATTAACTATTTTTAGAATAGGGTGAGTTTTTCGAATAGGTCTACGCATAATATTTATGACTTTATAAAGGGGCGTAAAGATGAGTGTTGATAATAAGAAATTTTGACTACCGCCACTAGATTAATTAGTAAAATTATTCCTAATCCAATTAAAATTGAAATACTTCTTGGCCTAACTAATTCAATTCCATGCCTTTTTAAATTTTTGTTTCTACAAAAGTCTTTATAACTTACAGTTTCTCTGTAGTCAGTAAACGGATAGAAATGTAAAATATATGAAAAAATAATAGTTATAACAAGAAAAAAAATTAAAGCAGATGCACCCCCGAAAAGAACGTTAGGAGAAAGAGCAGCAACATAAGCAAATATCACAAGAAGACCCCCCACATAAATCAAAAACAGGATATAAGCGTACCAAGCGGACAAAAAAGTGGCGCTTAGTATACATATCAAGAGTGTTGAAATCATAATTGTCAATCCCAAACTTAATGGCTGCGCCATTAAAGGAAATATCAAACTTCTTGATAAAGCAAAAGCTAAAATGATAATAACCGTCATTTCAAAGTGTAGGATTATATTACCTAATCTTTAGCTTCCAATGCTAATATTTTTTTAAACTACAACTTTGTAAAAATAGAATAAGTAACTAAGTGTCAAGATTATAAGAAGGAATGACAAGGCAGCGGGAAGAAATCCTTTTCATGTAAGACCTATTAGTAAGTCATAACGAAATCGCGGGTACCTCCCTCGAACCCAAATAAAAGCAAAAGCAAAGAATAGAACTTTGATTATAAACATAAAATCTCTGTTAAAAAGCATTATTGAGGTACCACCAAAAAAAATTACGGAAGAAAACAGTCTTATTACTAGGATATTTGCATATTCAGCTAAAAAAATAAGTGCAAAACCAGCTCTACCATATTCAATGTTAAAACCAGACACCAACTCCGACTCCCCTTCTGCAAAATCAAATGGAGCACGATTTGTTTCTGCTACACAAGTTACCAACCAAATTAAGGCAACGGGGATTATAGTGAAAGCAAGCCAAATACTTCTCTGCCCTTCCTGCACCTCAATAAAACTAAAAGTACCAATCAAAAATAGTGGAAATAACAAAACCAAAGCTATCCTCACTTCGTAAGAAATAGTCTGAGCAATTGCTCGAAGTCTTCCAAGTAAAGCATATTTTGAATTGGAAGACCATCCTGCTAATAGAGTTCCGTAGACATTTAGCCCTGATACACAAAGAAAGAATAACACTCCTGATTTGAAGTAACCGAGTGAATAAATTCTTGGATAAAGCTGTCACAGTAGTAAAGCCAAAAAGAATCTAAATATAGGGGCAATGAAATAAGGCAGACGATTTGCTATAGATGGTTTAGCAATCTCTTTAGTAAGTAGTTTAAATGCATCTGCTAAAGGTTGGGGTAACCCAGCAAACCCTACTTTATTTGGCCCTTTACGAATCTGTATATATCTCAATCCCTTTCGTTCTAAAAGAGTAAAAAAGGCGACTGCGAGTAAAATGCAAATATAAGTAAATAAAGAAGAGATTAATACATAAGCCATTATAAAGAAAAGAAATATCGTCTTTATATTTAGGTTCTAAACCTAATGCACTTTTCTGCCATCTTTATTTGATTAATATCTATAAAGAAAAGAACTAGTAATTCTTCATATTTAGGGCTTAAACCTAATGCACTTTTCTGCCATCTTTATTTTTAGAGTTAAACCTCTAATTATTGTTTGTGAAACCATTAATTTATAAATGAATTATACTTCGTCGAGTACAGGTAAAACATTACCCTAAGCAGGTCCTTTCGTACTAAGCTTAGGCATTATAATTAAAGATAGAAACTGACCTGGCTCACGCCGGTCTGAACTCAGATCATGTAGAATTTTTATGGTCGAACAGACCAACCCTTGAAGACTTCTGCATCTTCTGGATATTCTAGTCCAACATCGAGGTCACAAACCCTTTTTTCGATATGGACTCTCAAAAAGGATTATGCTGTTATCCCTACGGTAACTAATTCTTTTAATCGAAATAGTCGGATCAAAACCTATAGGTAAATAGTATCTAGGAAGCTTTAGTTGTTCCTCAGTCGCCCCAACCAAAATTTTTAAGTGGAAAAGAATACTAAAATATAGTTCAAATAAAATCCACTTAATTGTTTTAAGCTCGATAGGGTCTTCTTGTCTATTAATTTAATTCAAGATTCTTCACTTGAACATTAAATTCTAAGTATTTTTGCAGAGACAGTGCTGCTCTTGTCAAACCATTCATACTAGCCCTTAATTATAGGGCAAATGATTATGCTACCTTTGCACGGTCAGAGTACCGCGGCCGTTAAAATATCTTCACCGGGCAGGTCCGACTCCTTATAGTAATAAAAAACAAAGAGCCATGTTTTTGATAAACAGGCAGAACAGCTAATTTTGCCGAGTTCCTTTACAAAATTTCAATTTTAAATATTATACTAAATTTTAGCCTTAAATGAACTAAAACACAATATCTTTAAGAATACTCATCTTAGCATTAAAGAAACTCTCTTTAATTTCCGAATTCTTTCCCATCTAAATTTCACAATATTAATCTTTTCTCTTTACTTACTATACTTTATAACAAGCTTTATATTCTAGCTAATTTCAAGCTTAAATCTAAAAAAAGAATATATTGCCTAATTCACGTTTTACCTTTGAGCTTATCCTCAAAAGTCTTAGGTATACCACCTTAGTATTAAAAACTTTTAAAACTAAATATGTATAACCGGCACTTCTATGCCTTTATGGGAAAACTAGCTATCTTCTAATGCGAATAAAATATCATTTCTATCCTTGGTTTTAAGAAAAATTTTGCCACAGTTATTCTAGCACTTGCTAAAACAAGAACCAAAAATCGCTCATTAGAATTCGAGACACTTATATTTTAAGTCATAAATCTAGCTAAGCCATGATACAAAAGGTACGTTTATTTATAACTACTAATAAATAACTAATTTTATTCCTTTGCAGTACTTATTCAGGGTCAAAAAAAAATTAACTTTTAATCTCCTTTACTTAATTAATAGATGTTTCTATTTAAAAACTTAAATTAAGTTCATATTCCCATTATATGGTTTAAAAACGACTTTTAACAAGTATTTTTTCAGTGTAAATGAAATGCATTATATTATGCTACATTTTTCATCCAGGGACAACTTCCGTTACCCCTACTGTGTTACGACTTATCTCATTTTTCAACGAGAGCGACGGGCGATGTGTGCACGCTTCAGAGCTAAATTCAAAGAATTTGTATACAACAATTTTACTTTCAAGTCCTCCTTCACTGAGAGCTGTATCAAACTCTCTTCCGTTATTATAAATTTTAATTGTAACCCATCCTCACCTTCTCATGAGCGGCACCTTGATCTGACGTACAAAATCATTATGATTTTTATTGCTAACTTCTTTATTTTTAAAAGTTACCTGACGACGACGGTATACATACTGATAACTAGAAAAGGTTAGGTATATCGTGGATTGTCGATTATGAGACAGGTTCCCCTGAATAGTCTAAAGCACCGCCAAGCCCTTTGAGTTTTAAACTACATGTTCATAGTACTCTGGTAAATTAGACGTTAATTTATAATCAAGAATAATGGGGTATCTAATCCCAGTTTCCCTCAAGATTATCGCAGATTCAGTATTGCGACAGTTTTGAACAAAATATCTTTTTATTTGCGAATTTCACTTCCTAATAAAAGATCTCAAAACTAAGCCTATTATACAGCACCTAACTGCCTTTTCACCTTTGTGTATATAACTTGATCTCTTGGTATAACCGCGGATGCTGGCACCAAGTTAACCAGATCTAAAAAACTAATCTAGGTCAAACTTACGTTCATTACCTAATCTTCAGCACTGGTGTTAGTGGGACATTACAAGGCATTATGTTTTTTATAATACCAAAAAAAAGAATAACACTAAAATTTTTCATATTAGTATTCTCCAGTTTTACCTCACCTCAATCAATCAAAACCATGTGTATCCCTTAGTTTATTGCTATATTTCTAAGTCAGAGCCAAGCTTTATTAAATTATTATTCCCCTTTACTTAGCTTGTTTTCCAAAAACCCCAAGGTTTTTTAATATTTCATATAGCTAGCTCTCCAATTGATTAGCTAATTTGATTTGTTTCTAGGGTGTTATATCAGCACATTAGATTTTCATTCTAAAGGAATAAATATAAATTTATTAGAAATACATGGCTTCTTGAGTATGATGAAGTACAGTTGCCTTCCAAGCAGAAAGATTAATAAATTTTAAAAGAAGCACCAAAATTACAAAGCGGTGTTTGGGCACGAAGAATTTTGATTTCTTAAGAGAGGGGCGTACCCTCCTGGTAAACTAAATAAATACATAAGCCTATCTTAGTACTATTAAAAATATCGAATTGCAAACTCGAAGAAGGAGAAAAACTCTAGTAGGCTTTGTTTGATGGCCGAGAGATTAGGCAATAGACTGTAGATCTATTTACGGAATTAAATTTCCTCAACAAATAAAAAGTGTCGACTTAGGTAGAAGATTTTAAGTTAAATAAACTGTGAGCCTTCAAAGCTTAAAATAAAAAGGATTTTTTAAATCTTGAGTTTTTCGATAGTATTTGTAAAATAAGCTAAAGCTAAGCTGTTGGGTTCATACCCCAAAAATGAACGAGTGTTCTTTTACAATCATAACTTAAAAATAAAATTTACTATAACTAGTAAAAAGTTAGTGTGGGTGTTCGTCAGAATAGAGTGTAATTAGGAGACAAAAGATGTAAGCCTGAATAACGCTAATACCAAATTCAAAGATTGTGTATAGAACCTGAATTCTAACCAGCAGAGCTATAGAGAAAATAGAAGAGATAAAAAATCTCGCTGTAAGATAATTTCCAATGAGAGTGAGCACAATATGGCCAGCACTCATATTTGCTGTTAATCGAACTGAGAGTGTAATGGGACGGACTAGGATTCTAACTGTCTCAATAATTACTAAGAAAGGGTTTAAGGCAGCGGGAGCTCCTATTGGAAGCAAGCTGGCAATAACTGAGGTTGGTCTAAAAAAAATCCCTGAAATAATTAAGGAAAGCCATAAAGGTAGGCCTAAAGATAAAGAGATAGCTAAGTGTCTTGTTGGGCTAAAAACATATGGGATCAAACCCCTTAGGTTTATAAAAATTAAAAATAAGAATAGTGCAGTAATTAAGTTTATAAAGCCTCCTAAGTTCAAGCCAAAAGAACGAAAAATTTGAGCTCTTGCAGTAGCTTTGAAAATATTAATGAAGCCTATTCATCGAGGATAAGCTACTCAATAGCTTGAGCTAAAAATTAAAATTGTGATTAACCTAAATACTCATATTAGTACATATATAGACATAAAAACTTGATTATTATCATCAAAGGAAGAAAAAATATCCACAAGCATTCTTTTCTTTTATCAATTTCATTTATTCTCTAGAATTCTTGTTTTTCTTGAAGTTATGCAAGCAAAAGAATTCTTCTTAGTTCATCAAATTAGCACGGAGACAAGCAAAACAGCAGCTCAGAAAAGTAAAAACAGTAAAATTCAATTCAAAGGGGATAATTGAGGCATTAAAGAATACTAAAGTTGGAATAGTAACTTAAGGCTGACAACCTTATATTATATTTTAACTAATTCTTTAGCTTATTCAGAAACATGAACTACTCATTCCATAAAATTTTCAAGGGGAATAGCTTCTAAAACAATGGGTATAAATGAATGATTAGCTCCACAAATTTCTGAGCACTGACCATAAAATACACCAGGATATTTTACATAAAATCTTAATTGATTTAGTCGTCCTGGAATGGCATCAGCTTTTACACCTAAAGCGGGGATAGCTCAAGAATGGATTACATCCGCAGATGTAACTAAAATTCGCACATCTGTCTGAGTTGGTAGAACTACACGATGATCTACATCTAATAAGCGAAAATCCCCAGGATTCAGCTCATCAGTCGGAATTATATATGAGTCAAATTCAATGTTTAAAAAATCCGAATATTCATAGCTTCAATATCACTGATGCCCAATTGTTTTTACAGTCAAGCCGCAATCCCCTACTTCATCTAATAAATAAAGCAAGCGTAAGGAAGGTAAAGCCAAAAAAACCAAAATTACAGCAGGAATAATTGTTCAAATAGTTTCAATTTCTTGCCCCTCTACAAGAGATCGACAAGTATATTTATTTAAAATTAATGACACAGCAGCATAAGTTACTAGTCTTATAACTATAACCAAAATTAATATTGCATGGTCATGGAAAAAAATTAGTTCCTCTATTAAAGGAGACGCAGCATCTTGAAAGCCTCATTGTCCTCATAAACTCATATCTTAAAGACTATTTTTAATTAAATATAGAAAGTAGCTTAGTTAGCAACTAAGGCACCTGTTTCGCTTGCATTATGGAAGTCTCTAGGAAGAATATTATCTCACTCTAGAGCAGTACTTAGATGGGTGCTTCAGACAACACTTCGTTGTGATACTAATGCTTCTCACACAATTACTATAAAATATAGCACCGCTACAAAAGAAATCATAGATCCGATAGAAGAGATTACATTTCACTTTGTATAGCAATCAGGATAATCTGAGTACCGTCGAGGCATTCCTCTTAACCCTAAAAAGTGTTGAGGAAAAAAGGTGATGTTTACCCCAATAAACATAATATAAAAATGTGCTTTTGTTCAACGAGAATGAAGTGTTACTCCTCTTATTAGTGGAAATCAATAATTGAAAGCTGCAAATAGTGCAAAAACAGCTCCTATTGATAAAACATAATGGAAATGAGCTACAACATAATAAGTATCATGTAGCATAATATCTAAAGAACAATTAGAAAGAACAATTCCAGTTAAACCCCCTACAGTAAATAAGAAAATAAACCCTAGAGCTCAAAGCATAGGAGTTTCATACTTAATTTTTGATCCATGAATTGTAGCAAGTCAACTAAAAACTTTAATTCCAGTTGGCACAGCAATAATTATAGTAGCTGCTGTAAAATAAGCCCGGGTATCTACATCCATGCCCACTGTAAATATATGATGAGCTCACACAATAAAGCCCAATAAACCAATTGCTATTATTGCATAAATTATTCCAAGTGTCCCGAAAGTTTCCTTCTTAGCTGAATAATGTCTAACAATGTGAGAAATCATCCCAAACCCAGGAAGAATTAAAATATAAACTTCTGGGTGCCCAAAGAATCAAAATAGATGCTGGTATAGGATTGGATCACCACCTCCAGCTGGGTCGAAGAAAGCAGTATTAAAATTTCGATCAGTTAAAAGCATTGTAATAGCACCTGCTAAAACAGGTAAAGAAAGAAGTAATAACACAGCAGTAATTTTTACAGATCAAACAAATAAAGGAAGTCGCTCAAACTGCATCCCACGTCATCGTATATTAATAATAGTTGTAATAAAGTTTACAGCTCCTAAAATAGAAGAAGCACCCGCTAGGTGCAAAGAAAAAATTGCTAGGTCAACTGAACCACCGGCGTGAGCCAAATTACCCGCCAAAGGAGGATAAACTGTTCATCCCGTACCAGCCCCTCTTTCTACAGCTGCAGAAGAAAGAAGCAATAAGAGAGCAGGAGGCAAAAGTCAAAAGCTTATATTATTAAGACGGGGGAAAGCCATATCAGGAGCCCCTAATATTAGAGGTACTAGTCAATTTCCAAAGCCCCCAATTATTATAGGCATTACTAAAAAGAAAATTATTACAAAAGCATGTGCGGTAACAATAACGTTATAAAGTTGATCATCACCTAATAACGCCCCAGGTTGTCCCAATTCAGCCCGAATTAAAAGACTTAGAGCTGTACCAACTAATCCAGATCATATACCAAACAGAATATATAAAGTCCCAATATCTTTATGATTTGTTGAAAATAACCAACGCATAAATTAAATTTAAGTTCTTCATAAAACTCCACTAATAAACAAACAAAGGCCCCCTAAAATATTAATTAAAAGTCCTAAGTTAGTAGCTAAAATAAACCCTCTCTTATCTGCTTCAAGAATATTTGTTTGTCACCTCTTTAAGGAAATCAGAAACAAAGAAAAAGTTAAACTTAAGTAGTAAAATAAGCTTATCAAAGACCCTAAAATTAGCAAAAAAATAAAAACGGAAAGAGAAGACTGAACCCCTGCTGAGACCGCAAGTCATTTTGAAATAAAGCCCAATAAAGGCGGAAGCCCACCTAAAGAAAGAAGCATTACAACAACCAAAAAAACAGGATACCCAAAAAAACCAACTTTAGCTAGAGACTTGGAGTAACTTAAGTCTCTAAGTCATAGGGCTGAGAAAAGACATAGAGAAATTAATACATAAGCTCCAAAATAAAAAGCCATAGCTCATGTTCTATGTAGTCCCGCAAAAATAATTCAACCAAGATGACCAATAGAAGAGTAAGCAAGTAAGGCTCGAATTTGAGTTTGATTTATTCCTCCTGCACCTCCAAGTAAACTTGACCCCCTGGCAATTAAACAAAAGGTTAAAAATAGTCATTCTATAAAACTTACCTCAAATAAGGAAACCATCAAAAAAAGGGGGGCAATTTTTTGTCAAGTTGCTAAAAGAAGACAAGACAACCAAGGAAGTCCTGCCATCACTCTTGGAAATCAAAAATGAAATGGAAAAACACCCATTTTTAATCCTAATCCTGCCCTGATAACCATTAATCTAAGGAAGGATCACTCAGTTATAAAATTCAAACTTTCTCAAGAAAAAGAGAGACTATAGGTTCCCAGGCTACCAAATAATAATAGTCTAGAGCCTAAAGCCTGAATAACAAAATATTTAACTGCAGACTCTCTCTCAGACATTCTTTTTTGATACACCAAAAGAGGTAAAACCCCAATTAAGTTAATCTCTAAACCAGCTCAGATTCCTAACCAATGAGAAGAAGAAATAGAAAATAAAGTCCCAAAAATAGCAACCATAAAAAATATATAATTAAAAGGAAGGCTAGAGAACATAAGAAAAAGGATGAAGTTGAATCACCCAAAGCAAAGTTAGCAGCCCTGCTTTACTCCAAGTTTTTTCTTTACTTACTATTGTGCTCAGTCTAATGACCCTTCATTTCATTCATGAAATAAGCCTACAATTAAAATAACCAAAAATAAAAAAGTTCCAACAACTAGTTCTCCTGTAAAAGTACTAAGAAACCTTATTAAAATAGGAAAAAGCAAAACGATTTCTACATCAAAAATTAAAAAGATGATTGCTAACAAAAAAAAGCGAAGGGAGAAAGGAAGTCGTGCTGATTTCACAGGGTCAAACCCACATTCAAAAGGAGATTCTTTTTCTCGGTCCCTAATAGCTCGCTTAGATAGAACTAGCCCCAATAGCATTACAACTAAAGACAAAATTAAAGCAAGTACTCTTCTTATTAATGTTCCCAGCATATTTATTTAGTGCTAAAGACTATAAGTCATATATTAATCAACATCAATGATTTCCGTTCATCCGGCGTAGCACTCACTGTTTTTCCACAAACCTAAATGAGTAAAATATTTACAATCTCCTAATTAACAGCTAGGCGCCTCTACCTTTGGCTTTCATTTAACTAAAATCCTTATGTTACCACAATAGCATAGAGAAGGACTTACACCTCCAATCTACGGGCCGAAACCGAATGTAAATTTCTCACTTTCTACGCTACTTATAAAAACTAGATGACCCTAAAGTTATAGAAACTTATTTTCTGAATGCAAATCAGATCTTTTATCTTAAAGTATAAAGTCCCTTCTTCTTAGAGGCACATTTAAACTTTGCCGTCTTTAGATTAAAAGTCTAACACTTATAATTCTCAGTCATCTAAGATCATTTTATAACTACTAGAAACTCTAACTTATAAAGCTTAAGACCCTCATCAATAAATAGAAAGATATAAAAAAAGTCAAACCACATCAACAAAATGTCAGTATCAAGCGGCTGCCTCAAACCCAAAGTGATGCCCAGTAGAAAAATGCTGAAGGACAACACGAGCTAAACAAACAAGCAGAAATCTAGTCCCAATTAGCACATGCAACCCATGGAATCCTGTAGCAACAAAAAAAGTTGAGCCATACGCACCATCCGCAATTGTAAAAGTAGCCTCATAATACTCTATGGCCTGCAAAAAAGTAAAATATGCCCCTAAAAGAACTGTTATTCCTAGCCCTTGGATAGCTCCCAATCGATCCCCCTCCATCAAACTATGATGAGCTCAGGTAACAGTTACACCAGAAGCTAGTAATACACCAGTATTCAGCAAAGGCACTTCAAAAGGATTTAAAGGAGTAATTCCAGCTGGGGGTCAACAAGACCCAAGCTCTAGACTTGGAGCTAATCTTCTATGAAAGTAAGCTCAAAAAAAAGCAAAGAAAAACAAGACTTCAGATACAATAAATAAAATCATGCCTCAACGAAGTCCTTTAGACACACGTATCGTATGTGATCCCTGAAAAGTAGCCTCCCGAATTACATCTCGTCACCATTGCAGTATAGTTATTAAGACTAATATAAGTCCCAAGATAGCTCCTAGAGGCGAGTACCCATGGAACCAACCAACTAACCCAGATGTCAAAAATAATGCTCCCATCGAACCAGTTAAAGGTCAAGGACTAAAATCTACTAAATGAAAAGGATTACGCCTCATACTAGAATTTGATCTTGCTCCGAAAAAATCCACTCATTTACAGCAGTATGCCTATAGTTAACTTTAACTTTGCTCTTAATCAATATTTCTGCTATATCAGGCCCCTGTATACAACATCACTAAAGTATTTTTGTTATTTCTAGCCAACACCTAAAAATATTAATAAATATGCATCAAAAGGACCAAAATTTCAAATAAGCACTATTCTTTTATTTGAAAAAAAATTTTTAATAATATTTGTCTCCCGCCAAAATATTATTTGTCCACCCATTCATCCTTTTCTTTCCCCCCCCCCTCTCCCTCACGAGGATCCTAGGTCTAAGGTACTGAAATCCCAAATTTTAAACAATAATAGCTCACCGCCGAGTAGTTCTTTCCGCCTAAACCGTAATTAGAGCAATAAGCAAAACATTAGTGGTTAGTAAGRCACCAACTATCAGTAACTATACTGACTG